ATGAAAGAATACATCAATGAGAAGTTAATTCGATAAGTTTAATGACCCTTTCTTATAACTTCTAATTTTATAATGGAAAATCGAAAATATAAAAAAGGAGTCAAAACTCGTCTTTATTGAAAAATCGAATAAAAGCCCTTTCGTTAGAAGTAAGAAAGAACCTTTCTAGAAAAAAAGAAAGAGGGCTGGAATCTATACATTGATTCACAATTTTTTTGAACCGTATGCATCAAAAGACGCATGTACGGTTCCTAAGGGATACAATTTTACCCTAATCAACCGACTTTATCGAGAAAGATTACTTTTTTTAAGCCACGGAATTACTAGCGAGCTTTCGAATCAACTTATTGGTCTTCTGGTATTTCTCAGTATGGAGGATGATGCCAAAGAGATGCATTTGTTTATAAACTCTCCTGGGGGCTGGGTAATACCTGGGATTGCCCTTTATGATACTATGCAAATTGTGCTACCAGATATCCGTACAGTATGCGTAGGATTAGCCGCTTCAATGGCATCTTTTATCCTGGTCGGAGGAGAAATTACCAAACGTCTAGCATTCCCTCACGCTTGGCGCCAATGAGGTTTTTATTTGAGAGAAAAAAGAAGACTATGCCTTCGCCATATGAATACTAAGTAATAATAGCATGGCACGTCGAATTCGATATGATAAATTTTTGTATTGTTTTTTTCAAAACATTAGATTCTGTATCGAGAGAGTAGTATGAGATAAGGGGTATTTCCGATTTTCTCGTATCTATCGGGAGTTCAGTTCAGCGTCACAAACTTTTTTATTTTCATGCCGGAGAGTTCTTAACAATATTTATGTTATGAAAGAGTACGAAAAAAAAAAAAAAGATTTTTTCCTTATTTGATCGGATTAAAAAGAAACTTTGGGATTGCTGAATCACAGACAAAAAAAAAAGAAACATATAAAGCAACGGAGCCATCATAGTATTTTTTAACTCCTCCGAAAGGAAGGATGGCAATTTGATTATTTACCCATCTGATCTGAGTCTGATAGATTCTATTTTTTTCTTTCTTCAATAGAAAGAAGGGGGGTCAATTTTCTTGTAGAGCCGTATGCACAAAAGATGCCTGTACGGTTGTTCAATTCTATCTTTTTTCTATTATTTATTTTTCTCTTTGCTTTATCGTGCGAGATAAGGGAAGCTTTTATTTTGTTATATCATCAGGGTAATGATGCATCAACCTGCTAGTGGTTTTTATATGGCACAAGTAGGCGAATTTGTCCTGGAAGCGGAAGAACTGCTGAAACTGCGTGAAACCCTCACAAGGGTTTATGCACAAAGAACGGGCAACCCCTTATGGGTTGTATCCGAAGATCTGGAAAGAGATATTTTTATGTCAGCAACAGAAGCCCGAGATTATGGAATTGTTGATCTTGTAGCAGTTCAATGAAAATAACATGGATTTCGCGCAAATCTGTGATTTGAGATTTTATCTTCGAATTGAATATTCTATTAAATAGAAGTAATTCATCATCATTCGGTTAGGATCAATCTAAACCAACCCATCATATTATGTATACGATTCAACATGCCAACTATTAAACAACTTATTAGAAATACAAGACAGCCAATCAGAAATGTCACGAAATCCCCCGCTCTTCGGGGGTGCCCTCAGCGTCGAGGAACATGTACTAGGGTGTATGTGCGACTCGTTTAGATCATGAGCTGGCACAAAAGCAAGAAAACTACTTTTACAGTATCAACGATCAGTACCGGTGAATGGGATAGGATGGAAAAAGGAACTCCATTCATTATTAAATTAAAAAAAAAAAAACTCTATCATATCCCTCTATTGTGTATTAAGTTTATGGTTTCCGTTGGTGTAAATCCAATCACCTGAATTTAAGATGATAAGAAATTCTCCATTGGTAACAAATGGTTATCCATTAAGCGGAGGAAATCTTATTTTAAAAGCATAAAACATAAAGATTAGGTAGGCTCCCAATCTGGCAAGAACGGACTAAGAGGGTCAGCTACCCAGCAAACTTTCATAATTAAATACCGTTACTGTATAGGTAGATCTGATTGTGAAAGACCTATTACTGGATAATTCATGGGTAGAGCCAAAGCGTGTGAACTATACAAGTTCCCAATAACATCAATTAGTTGGTTAAATATTAAATTAAAGTATAAAGTAAAGGCTCCGGTGTATAGAGAAGACCTCACCGTTTAAGAAGTAACCATAGAAACGAAGGAACCCACTATTTCTTTTATTTACTAGATTTTTGTGATACCTAGGAAAATTTCTTATTTCGCAGTGAAATACCTAAAAAAAAAATAAAAAATCGTGGTCGGGAAGGTTAGAGTAGCCAAAGCCATTGGAATTTTGATTTTATACATTGGAAAAATCCGTTTTGTTATTAATAGACTAGAAAGGGGAAAAGAATAACTGAAAGAAAGGCAATCAATTAGTTATTCGTCAAAGTTTCATTTATTCAATGACCAGAATTAAACGGGGATATATAGCTCGG